AATATTTTGAGTCAAAGGTATTTTTTTTTAAACCCTAAGTATGGACCACTGGGTAAACTTACGTTAATTAATGATAGTAGAAACTTTCACGCCAATGACAGATTTGTGCAAAAAAAATGGCCAAATCTCCATAGGAAGGAAAGTTTCTTCAACCAGTTATTGCGGAAACACCCTACAAAGCCTAATTGTCTGCGGCATTTGGATGGAATTACCGTGTAGGGGAATTTTTTTTTTTTTTCCGTTTTGGGGGGCAAAAATCGCGATTTTCGCGATTTTCAATTTTTACCAAAATTTAATTACCTTTGGGGGAATGCTAATAAGGGCAAATTTTCGGGTTTTTCGGGATGAATTTTTTTATGTCTATAAATGTTTACCGAATATATAATGATAGTTTTTAATATATTAATCCGGATTAAATATATATAATTATATTTGAATATATTAAATACTAATAATATATAAATATTTATTATACTGTAAAATTTATTATACTATTATTTACATAACGATAGTTAGGAAAATATATAATATATGATGATTTACCGAACTTACTGAACTTGGAATGATCACCTGTACCGATGAATCCCGGGGTAGTGAATATAAAAATAGTATACATATATATATATATAAATATTTAATATATCCCTGATCAAAGTTTAATAAAAGGATGGTAGTTATTATTCATTATTAAACCTTAATATTAAGCCAACAATTATACCTAATTAAAGATTGTTGAATGATTTTCATATTTAATATTGGGGGATTAATATATAATTAATATAAATTGTATATACATAAACCATTTATATAGAAATTGAAAATTAGGGAAAAAAAAAAAAAAATTTCCTTTTTATATAGATAAGGCAAGAAAATGCCTAAGAATATCTATAATTTTAAGATTATTCAGCTATCTTTTATTGACTATCAGTGATTATGACACCTTATTGATTTATTTTTTATAATGGTTTTTCTTGTAATCTAATAAATGTAAATATATTAGTTTAACATTTATTGAACTATATAAATTTAACGTAACGAAATATTGATGTATTATTTTTAAAGATTTGTATTTTTTACTAGTTTACGAAAAGTTTTAAACTATCATAGGTACTTAGATGTTGTTTTTACTATAATCTTATAAATATTACTAACCGCCGTTGGTTCGATGGGGTATTGTTCCAACTTTCTTTATTCTTAGGGGTTTGTAGGCTGAAAAGCGAAATAAGTCGACTGGCTATTATGTTTTGTTGGCATTTAAATTTGAACGTTTATTGGTAGGGGTACCTTTACAACGTCAGGCACTGGTGTTGAAAATCAATTTTTTTCCTCTTTGTTGGTTTTTCTTTTTCTAAGGTGTCTATTTTTAAGGGGGGGTACTGATAGTTTACAGAATGAGGAAAGCTCAGGAGGGAAACTTAGTAGTGTAATAATGGTGGGTTAGTTCATTTTGGGATTTAACCAAAGAGTTTTATTTTGACTTAAATTTTTATTATATTATTTTTTTTACATGTTGGGGTTAGAATGTTTATATAACTTTTTGGCAGTATTTGGTATTGAAAATTCGTTCAGTTGAGATTCAGGAATTAGTGGTGGTTTTAATCAAACTTGTGCCAGCAATTGCGGTTATACAAGTAATGCAATTAAAATTTTTTGGTTAATAATTAATTGTGTAGTCTTTTAGTTTTAAGATGAATTTAGGGGGTGAAATTTAAAATTCGGTTAAAGCTTGAGGGTTGGTTATGAAGTTGTTAAAGTTTGCGTTTAAACTAGGATTAGATACCCTACTATTCTAACTGTAAAGTCTCGTGCCTGATTATTAGTAGATATATTCTTTAAAATTAAAATATTTGGCGGTATCTCAGTCTATTCAGAGGAATCTGTCCCGTAATTGATAGCCCACGATTTGTTCTACTTTTTCTTTAAGTTTGTATATCGCCGTGGTTGAACATTTCATTAGAATGAAAATGTTCAATTTGTTCAATAAAAGTGGATGTCAGGTCAGGGTGCAGCTCATGAGGAAGATGGAGATGGATTACTATATTTTATTTCTGGTTTATTTCTTTTTAATTAGAATAATAAATAGGATTTGATAGTAGTATTATTTAGATTTTTAATGCGATTTAGGCTCTGAGGTATGCACATATTGCCCGTCGCTTTCATTAAGGTGGAATAAGTCGTAACAAAGTAGATGTACTGGAAAGTGCTTCTAGAAATATCAGATTATAGCTTAATAGAAAGTCTTTTATTTACATTAAAAAGTTCATTGTGCAATTCAATGTGATTTGAGTTTACATTATTATTGTTTTCTTTTCTGGAAATAGCCTTGGTTTTAGTATTAGGATGAATGAATTTAATTAATTATAGTAAATTAGTAAAGTGATTGAAATTTGAAATATTTTTAAAATTGTAAAAAGAAGAATTTTATTTTTGTACCTTGTGTATCAGGGTTGATTAATTTATCAGTTTTTAGTGACTTTTCCCGAATTGGAAAGAGCTAACTAGTTATTTTTTTGGTTGTAAAATTAACCTTTATAATTATTTGTTAGTAATGAAACGTTAATCGTTTTCCGTTATATCTGGTTTTTTAAGAAACGAATTAAATTCGTTCGTTTATTAGTTGAGGTTTATATTTTAGGCTTTAATTGTTTACGTTAAATATTAAAGGGGATGAGCTCTTTATTATTGTTCTATAATTTTACTATTTTTTTAGTAAGTATGATTAATATTGTCATTCTTTAGAATAATTTTATAGTTGACTTTTTTGTTTATTTTATTTATTTAGCTTTAGATTATTTATTAAATTATTCTATGAAATAAATTTTTGGTATAGATAATGATTAAATTAGTAAATCTGAATTTGTTTTGTGATATTTTTATTAGGTTTGTTAAAGGAATTCGGCAATTTTACTTTTCGCCTGTTTATTAAAAACATGTCCTTTTGAATTTTATTTAAGGTCTAATCTGCTCAATGAATGATTAAATTGCCGCGGTATCTTGACCGTGCGAAGGTAGCATAATAATTAGTTTCTTTATTGGGAGCTGGAATGAATGATTGGACGAGGGAGCAGCTGTCTACTATCAAATTTTTTTTTGAATTTAACTTTTAAGTAAAAAGGCTTAAATTTTTCTGAAAGACGAGAAGACCCTATAGAGTTTAACATTTTGGTTAGTTAAAAATTTTTGGTATTAGAAATTTTGACTTAAACACTTGTTTAGTTGGGGTGACTGGAAGATTTAACTTACTCTTCTAATTTGTAGTTACTGATTGGTAAATTTTAATTCTGAATGTTTCAAGTTTAATAAAAATTACCTTAGGGATAACAGCGTAATTCCTTTTTAGAGTTCAAATTGGGAGAGGAGTTTGCGACCTCGATGTTGGATTAAAATAAATATTTGGCGCAGTAGCTTAATTATTGGGTCTGTTCGACCTTTAAAATTTTACATGATCTGAGTTTAAACCGGTGTGAGCCAGGTTGGTTTCTATCTTTAGTTTTATATGATGCTTTAGTACGAAAGGACCGGGTATTGGATAAATTATTTTTCTTGCGAATTCTATTATTACTTTGGCAGATTAGTGCGATTGATTTAGGATCTTTAAATGTAATTTATTTACAGGTAATACTTGTGGTTCGTTGATTTTTTATTGGTTTTTCTTAGGGCAGTTATTTTGATTATTTGTGTTTTAGTGGGAGTTGCTTTTTTGACTTTACTGGAACGTAAGGTTTTAGGCTATATTCAGATTCGCAAGGGTCCTAATAAAGTGGGGTTCATGGGGATTCCTCAGCCTTTCAGAGATGCTATTAAGTTATTTAGGAAAGAGCAAACTAATCCTATTATGTCTAATTATTGATCTTATTATTTGTCTCCTGTCCTTAACTTATTTCTTGCTCTCTTGCTTTGAATGTGTGTACCTTTTTTTAGAGGTTTTATGCATTTTTCTCTAGGGATGCTTTTTTTCCTTTGTGTTTCTAGACTGGGGGTTTATACTGTTATGATGGCTGGATGGTCATCTAATTCTAATTATTCTTTGTTAGGGGGGTTACGTTCTGTAGCTCAAACTATTTCATATGAGGTTAGCTTGGCTTTAATTTTGCTTTCTTTTTTAGTATTAATTACTGGGGTTAGAATTTTTGATTTAGTTTGATTCCAAACTTATATTTGGTTCTTTATACTGGGTTTACCTTTAGCCCTTGTGTGATTTGTGTCTAGCCTGGCTGAAACAAACCGCACTCCTTTTGATTTTGCTGAGGGAGAATCGGAGTTGGTGTCAGGATTTAATATTGAGTACAGAAGAGGGGGGTTTGCATTAATTTTTCTAGCTGAGTACTCTAATATTCTTTTTATGAGTTTGATGTTTTCTTTAATCTTTTTAGGGGGTGACTTGCTTAGAATTATTTTTTTTGCTAAGGTCTTGTATATTTCTTTTCTTTTTATTTGGGTGCGTGGCACTCTTCCTCGTTATCGTTACGATAAACTTATATATTTAGCGTGGAAGGGGTTTTTGCCTGTATCATTAAATTATTTAATGTTTTTTTTCGGACTAAAGTTTCTGTACTTTAGTCTTTTTGTGTAGTTAACTAAATTTAGTACAAGTTAATAGGACAGGGTTTCCTTTGGTGTATTTTCAAAATACAAACTTTAACAAGTTCATTAACTAGTGCTTAAATATTAAGGAGTCTCATAATTTTGATGCTGTAAACAGCACAGGAAAATATAAAAAGTATATTACTGTTAGAATTTGACCTGTAATAATATAAGGGTCTTCAACGGGTCGTGCACCGATCCAAGTTAGGAGAAGAGTAATTGATACGTATGATCAGAATAAGGTTTTGTTTACTGGATAGAATTGGTTACTCTGTATTTTTTTCTTAAATACTGGTATAATGAATAGAATGGCGATTGATATAAGCAAAGCGATCACTCCTCCTAGTTTATTGGGAATAGATCGTAGGATTGCGTAGGCGAATAGGAAGTATCTTTCTGGTTGAGTATGCACTGGAGTTACCAGAGGTTGAGCTGGGGTGAAATTTTCTGGATCTCCTAGTATGTAAGGGTCTCATAGGGTGATTAAAATTAGAATTGCTATAGTAATATTGAATCCTATTATGTCCTTGTAGGTGAAATATGGGTGGAACGGAATTTTGTCAATATTTCTATTTGTCCCTAGGGGGTTGTTTGAACCTGTCTGGTGTAGAAAGATTAAATGTGCTAGTGTTAAGGCTAGAACAATAAATGGAAAAAGGAAGTGTAGAGTGAAAAATCGTGTGAGGGTGGCGTTATCTACTGCAAATCCTCCTCAAATCCATTGAACTACAGTAGTTCCTAGGTACGGAATTGCGGATAGTAAGTTAGTAATTACTGTTGCTCCTCAGAAGGATATTTGTCCTCATGGTAGTACATATCCTAGAAAGGCGGTTCCTATTACTGTTAATAAAATAATTACTCCTACTGATCATGTTTCGTGATATATAAATGATCCGTAGTATAGTCCTCGTCCTACATGTAAATAAATGCAGATGAAGAAGAATGAAGCTCCATTTGCGTGGATTGTGCGTAGTAGTCATCCGTAGTTTACATCTCGGCAAATATGTACTACTCTGTTGAACGCGAGGGAAATATCAGCGCAGTAATGTATAGCCAAAAATACTCCTGTTGCAATCTGTATGACTAAGCATATTCCTAGAAGTGAGCCGAAGTTTCATCATGCTGAAATATTGGATGGTCTTGGTAAATCAATTAGGGAGTTATTTATCAATTTTAGAATAGGATGAGATTTTATAATTTTCATTATGCTCTTTGCCGGAGTGGGCCATATGTCACGTTGGTAATTTTTACTACTGCAATTAGTGCTAGGAGCAGGTATACAATTAGCCTGATTATTCATGAATTTAATGGGAAATTAAGATATTTTCTTATTGATAGAGTGTATCTGGGATTTATTGAGATTATTATTATATCTATATTTATAGAGTTTTGGTAGCTGAATATTTTATCTGTTATTATTCATGTTGCCGAGATAATTGCAGTAGTTATTATTCCTATAACTAGTTTGTTTGAAAATATAAATTTTTCGTTTGAGGCGACTCTTGTCATATAGATGAATAGTACTAGTATTCCTCCAATTATAATTATGAATAGAATATAGGAGAACCATAAATTGTGTGAAACTAACCCTGTAATTATGGCAACTAGAGTTGTTTGAATTAGTAGAATTAGCCCTATTGATAAGGGGTGCTCTATAAATATAAATGTAAGTGATATAGCTAGTGTAAGTGTATAAAGCCTTGAAATTATGCAGAGAATAGTTTAAATAAAATATTAATTTTGGAGATTAATGATAAGATGGGTCTTTTCTCTGAAGTTTTAAAAGCTAAGCTTATCTCTGATTTACAAGATCAGTATTTTATTTAAACTATTTAAACAATGTCAGTTGTTAATTTTTTATTTCCTCTATTGATGTATTTCATTGGAGTTACTGTATTTTGTTTTAAGTGTAAACATTTGCTCCTTATACTTCTTAGACTTGAATTTGTAGTTTTATCACTCTATTTTGGGCTTTATTTATGTATTATGTTCTATTGTTATGAGTATTATTTCGGTATAGTTTTTTTGACTATAAGGGTTTGTGAGGGGGCTTTAGGGTTAGCAGTGTTAGTTTCTATAATTCGTTCTTATGGCAATGATTATTTTCAGTCTTTTAGAATTTTATGATAAAATTTGTGTTTTTTATAATTTTTATGATCCCTTTAAGATGATTTTCTAGACTGTATTGGTTTAATCAGTTTATATATTTTGTTTTATTTTTAGTATTTTTGATGAGCTACTGTAATACACCTATTTACTCTGACTTGAGGTATTTTCTTGGCTGTGATTTTGTTTCTTATTTGCTAATCCTTCTCAGGATCTGGGTTTGTGGACTTATGATTATGGCTAGAGAGAAGATTAATAAGGAGCATTTCTTCGGGAATTTCTTCTTGTTAGTAATGGTTTCTTTATTATTTTCCTTGTTTATGACTTTTTCTGCAGTTAATTTATTTATTTTTTACTTATTTTTTGAGGTTAGCCTTATCCCTACTCTTATTCTTATTCTTGGGTGAGGGTATCAGCCTGAGCGTATTCAGGCTGGGTTATATATATTCTTTTATACTTTATTTGCCTCCTTGCCTATGATGGTGGCTATCTTTTACCTTTACTACGTACTTGATTCTATTGATTATTTTTTTCTTTTGGACAAGGTTGATTCTTTATATTTATATTTATGTATAATCATGGTTTTTTTGGTGAAAATTCCTATGTTTTTTGTTCATCTATGACTTCCCAAGGCTCATGTTGAGGCTCCTGTCTCTGGTTCTATAATTTTGGCTGGGATTATATTAAAACTAGGAGGGTATGGGCTTCTTCGGCTTATACCTGTATTTTTGTGTGTAGGGTCTAAGTTTAATTATTTTTTTATTATGGTCTCTTTATTTGGGGGGTTTGTTATTTCTTTGATTTGTTTACGTCAGAGTGATATTAAGTCTTTAATTGCTTATTCCTCTGTTTCTCATATGGGACTGGTTTTAGGGGGAATTATAACGATAAATTTATGGGGGTTTTATGGAGCATTAGTTATGATGATTGCCCATGGTCTCTGTTCTTCAGGTTTATTTTGTTTAGCTAATGTTACTTATGAGCGCCTTGGCAAACGTAATCTTTTTGTTAATAAGGGTTTAATTAGCCTTATACCTAGTATATCAATTTGATGATTTTTGCTTTGTTCATCAAATATAGCTGCTCCTCCTTCTTTGAATCTAATAGGAGAAATTATGTTAATTAATAGATTGGTTTCTTGAGGGGTTATGACAGTAGGTCTTCTTATACTTACCTCCTTTTTTAGAGCTGCTTATTCTTTGTATCTTTATTCTTATAGTCAACATGGTAAAATATCTATTAGTCTTTACGGATTTAATTTGGGTATGATTCGTGAATATTTGTTGATATTTTTGCATTGAATTCCTTTGAATTTGCTTTTTATGAAGGGTGATTTCTTTTTGGTTTATCTAAATAGTTTATTAGTTTAAAATGTTGGCTTGTGGTGCCAGAGAAGTGAATTTTACTTTGGATAATTTTGTCTATTTGTTTTATTTATTTTATTTTTTTCTTTTTCTTTAGGGTTATTAGTTTTTTTTTTAGCATCTATTTTATGGTTTACAATTATAGGATTATGCTTGAGTATGAGTTGTTTACATTGAACTCGAATGTTGTTTATATATCTATTCTTTTTGATTGAATATCTCTGCTTTTTATGAGGTTTGTGTTGTTTATTTCTTGTATAGTAATTTTTTATAGTGATGAGTATATAGGCGGTGATTTAAATATTATACGTTTTATTTTACTTGTTGTTATATTTGTTTTGTCAATAATATTTTTAATTATTAGACCTAATTTGATTAGAATTCTTTTAGGATGAGATGGATTAGGGCTTGTTTCTTACTGTTTAGTAATTTATTATCAGAATGTGAAGTCTTATAATGCAGGAATAATTACGGCTTTATCAAACCGTATTGGGGATGTAGCTTTGTTGATTAGTATTGCTTGAATAATAAATTATGGTGACTGGAATTATGTTTTTTATCTTGATTTTATATATTCAGATTTTACAATGGGGATTATTGGCGGATTGGTTATGTTGGCTGCTTTAACAAAAAGAGCACAGATTCCTTTTTCCTCCTGGTTGCCTGCAGCTATAGCTGCTCCTACGCCCGTTTCTTCTTTGGTTCATTCGTCTACTTTAGTTACTGCAGGGGTATATTTACTTATTCGTTTTAGGGCTGGATTGAGGACTTATTTTATGGTTATTCTTCTTTTCATTTCTATGATGACGATGTTTATAGCAGGTCTTGGAGCTAATTATGAATTTGATTTAAAGAAAATCATTGCTTTATCTACTTTAAGTCAACTTGGCCTTATGATGAGAATTCTTGCATTGGGGGATTATTTTCTTGCCTTTTTCCATCTTTTAACCCATGCTTTATTCAAGGCTTTATTGTTTATATGTGCAGGTTGTATAATTCATAATTTGTCTAATACTCAGGATATTCGGTTTATGGGGGGATTAATTAATTATATACCTCTTACATGCTGTTATTTTAATGTTTGTAATATGGCTTTATGTGGGTTACCTTTCCTATCTGGATTTTATTCTAAGGATTTAATTCTTGAGGTTGTTTCTATGGGCTATCTTAATTCTTTTGTTTATATCGTGTTTTATTTTTCAACTGGGCTAACTGTTTGGTACTCTGTTCGTCTTAGGTATTACACTATATTTGGGGACTTTAATTTTTACGTGGCTCATAATATTAGAGACACAGGCTTTACTATATTGAAGGGGATATCAGGACTTATTTTGTTGGTAGTTTTTGGAGGTAGAATGCTATCATGATTTATGTTTCCTACCCCTTATTTTATTATTCTTCCTTCGTTAATAAAGATGATAGTGGGATTGGTTATTTTATTAGGTATTTATTTTGGCTATGAATTTTCAAAGTTAATAATTAATTATAATCTTAAGGCTTTAGATTATCTTCATTCAAGATTGTTTTTTTCTTCTATATGGAATTTACCAGTTTTGTCAACTTACGGAGTCAATTATTATCCTGTTTATATAGGGGGTCTTTATTATAAAAGGTTTGACCATGGATGGTCTGAATATTTTGGTAGTCAAAATATTTATAATAATATGGAGCTAGTCTCTAAGGGAATTCAATTAATTTTTATAAATAATATTAAGGTTTATTTGTCTCTTATAGTTGTCTGGGTTTTTTGCCTTTTTTTGTTTTTTTATCTTAATAGCTTATTAGAGCGTAATATTGAAGATATTAAGGAGGCTTTGGCCTTAAGATATTTGAAAAAACTTTAGTTTTAATTTTACAATGAAAATGTAAGGTTTTATTTAAACTATACAAATAGAAATATTAACAGAATTTCACTGCTAAAGAGGGAAGTTAGAAGCTTGCTCTTGAGTTTCATATTTCTTTAATTGGAGAATGGCTCAATGGTATCATTAACAGTGATATACCTCTTTTTGGTTTCAATTAATAAGTGAGGATGAGTTATCATCATAGATTAGGTCGAAACTAATTACAAATTTTTGTTTCTCACTTAAGATAAATTGATTTTCAATATTTTTTAAATGCAAATTAAATGTTGTTTATTAAACTATTATCCTAATATGCTCAGTTTAGGGCTCCTTGCTTTCATTCATGGTAAAGTCCTCCTAACAGAATGATGATGAATGTAGCGGTAATTGTTAGGAATCTTAGTGGAGTTGTTGTTTTTATCGTTACAATCAGGGGTAATAAAAGGGTAATTTCTACGTCAAAGATCAGGAAAATTACTGCGATTAAGAAGAATTGGAGGGAGAACGGAATTCGGGCGGATGACTTAGGGTCAAACCCACACTCAAATGGAGAGCTTTTTTCTCGGTCAGCAAATGTCTTTTTCGAGATTAATGATGCTATAAGGATTATAATTATTCTGATAGTCAAGGTGATTCCTGCTAAGGAGGAGATTATTATTATTATTTATACTATTAATTAGATCTCTTAATTGGAAGTTAAGTATAATTTTTATACTATATAAATAACTACCTCATCAGTAGATTGTCACGTAGAGGAATAACCATACTACATCTACGAAGTGTCAGTATCAAGCAGCTGCTTCGAATCCGAAGTGATGAGTTTGTGAGAAGTGATTAAGGACTTGTCGAAGCAAGCATACTGAAAGGAAGATTGTTCCAATGATAACGTGAAGACCATGGAATCCTGTTGCTATAAAGAATGCTGAGCCATAAACTGAATCTGCAATTGTGAAGGCTGACTCAAAGTATTCATAGGCTTGCAGTATAGTGAAGTAAATACCTAGAATAATAGTTATACTTAAACCATAGATGGCTTGCTTGTAATCATTTTCTATTAGGCTATGATGTGCTCATGTTACAGTAATTCCTGAGGAGATTAGAATTAGGGTGTTAAGAAGAGGAATTTGTATAGGATTAAAGGTCTGGATACCCTTGGGAGGTCACGTTATTCCTAGTTCAACAGCTGGTGATAACCTTCTGTGGAAGAATCCTCAGAAGAATGACACAAAGAATAGAACTTCAGATGTAATGAATAGAATTATTCCTCATCGTAGTCCTAGTGCTACAGGTATAGTATGGAGGCCTTGGAGGGTGCCTTCCCGTGCAATGTCTCGTCATCATTGATACATAATTAGAAGGGTGTTTACGAATCCTAGAAGAAATAGGTTAGGAGTGTATAGGTGAAATCATTTAATTAGTCCTATTATTATAATTATTGCTCTGAATGCCCCTAGAATTGGCCATGGTCTTACTTCAACTAGGTGATAGGGGTGATTTTTGTGTGCTCTCATTAAACTACTTCTCTTGAGTATAAAGTTCTTAGAATTGAGAATACGTAGGATTGAATGATCGCTACTGCTGATTCAAGAATCAATAGTAGGATTTGTGTAATTACTAGTAGATTTAACATGATTAATCTTATAGATGGCCCAGTATTTCCTAGTAGAGTTAGTAACAGATGTCCAGCAATTATATTAGCAGTTAGGCGAATTGCTAAAGTACCTGGTCGAATTACATTTCTAATAGTTTCGATGCATACTATGAATGGCATAAGAACGGGGGGTGTTCCCTGGGGCACCAGGTGGGCAAGTATATGAATTGTGTTATTAATTCATCCGTAGATCATAAATCTTAACCATAATGGTAAGGCTAGGGTTAGGGTTAGCACTAAATGTCTTGTTGATGAAAATACATAAGGGAATAATCTTAAGAAGTTGTTGAACAGAATTAATGAGAATAGGGAAATGAAGATGAGGGTTGTTCCCTTTATTTTATTAATTTTTAGTAAAATTTTAAATTCATTGTGTAGGGTTGTTGTAATCTTGATTCATATAAGGGATACACGGGAGGGGATTAACCAGAATATGGAGGGCAAAAATAGGATTCCTAATGAAACTCTTATTCAGTTAAGGGAGAAATTTGATCTTGTTGCAGGGTCAAATGTTGAGAATAAGTTAGTTATCATTTCCAATTTAATTTGTGGGTCTTTTTACTAGTAATTTTGTAAAAGTTGTCATAGTTGAATGAGAAGTAGTTTAGTGTCCTTATAATCATGAATATTATTACGAATGAAATGAATAAGTTAAGTCACCTTAGTGGGGCTATTTGAGGAATTAAAAATTATTACTAGTAATAATTTTAGCGTGACAAGCTAACGTTATAGTTTAACTAAATTTTTCATTAGAAACAGTTGCCAGGCTGTTATTATGTGGTTTAAGAGACCATTACTTGCTTTCAGTCATCTAATGAAAACGATTTTACTCAGTTAATAAACCTCGAAGGGGAAACACTCTCTACTACGATTGGCATAAATCTATGATTTGTTCCACAGATCTCTGAGCATTGACCGAAGTATATTCCTGGCCGGTTTATAAAAAATCTCGTCTGATTAAGACGACCAGGGTTTGCGTCTACTTTTACTCCTATTGATGGAATAGTTCATGAGTGTAAAACATCAGTTGATGAAATCAGGAATCGGATTTGTGATTTATAAGGTAGCGGTAGTCGATTATCAACATCCAGAAGGCGGAAGTTCATTGATTTTATTTCATTTACTGGGATTATGTAGGAGTCAAACTCAATTGTTTTGAAGTCGGACAATTCATATGATCAATATCATTGATGACCAATTGCTTTTACTGTTAGTAGAGGAAAATTGATTTCGTCAAGTAAGTAAAGTAGACGTAAAGATGGGAGAGCAATGAAAATAAGAGTTACTGCTGGAGCAATAGTTCAAATAAGTTCAATTGTCTGTCCTTCTAGAAGGAATCGGTGAATATACTTATTTTTAAACAACATTGCTATTACGTATCTTACAATTAACGTAATCATTACCAAGATTATTATGGCGTGATCGTGAAAAAATGTTAGTTGTTCTATTAGGGGCGAGGACCTGTCTTGGGTGTTAATATTAAGCCAAGTTGCCATTCTAAAAAAAGCTTTGCTTTATATACGGATCTTAAATCCGTTGCACTAGTCTGCCATATTAGAATAGGCTAACTGTTCAGTATAGGAAGCTCAGAGTATCTATGCTCTGCGGGAGGAGTTTTTTGGAATCACTCAATTGATGACCCTATTTGATTAGAGAATACATTTTTTCGTAGTGAGGCCATTCTTTCTCATATGATGAAGATAAAGAATAAAATTCTTACTGTTGAGATTAACGACCCAATTGAGGATACCACATTTCAGGCCAGATAGGCATCTGGGTAATCTGAGTATCGACGGGGTATTCCTCTTAACCCTAAAAAATGCTGAGGAAAGAAGGTTATGTTAACTCCGATAAATATTGTCAGGAATTGAATTTTTAGAAGTTTATTATTCAGAGAAAATCCAGTGAAAAGTGGGAACCAGTGAATTAAACCTCCTATAATAGCAAATACAGCACCCATTGATAAAACATAGTGAAAATGGGCTACTACGTAGTAGGTGTCGTGTAGAATAATATCGATTGAGGAATTTGCGAGTACAACTCCTGTAAGTCCTCCTACTGTGAATAGGAAAATGAATCCTAGGGCCCATAATATTTGCGGTGAATAATTAATTTGTGTACCGTGAAGGGTGGCAAGTCATCTAAAAATTTTGATTCCTGTAGGTACTGCAATGATTATAGTTGCTGAGGTGAAATATGCTCGTGTATCAACATCTATCCCTACTGTGAATATATGGTGAGCTCAGACAACAAAGCCTAAAAATCCAATTGCTATTATCGCGTAGATTATTCCGATACATCCAAATGTTTCCTTTTTTCCTCTTTCTTGTCTTACGATGTGTGAAATTATTCCGAATCCTGGAAGAATAAGAATGTATACTTCTGGATGTCCAAAAAATCAGAATAGGTGTTGATAGAGGATTGGGTCCCCTCCTCCGGCAGGGTCGAAGAATGAGGTATTTAGATTACGATCTGTAAGAAGTATGGTGATTGCACCAGCTAATACGGGTAGAGATAGGAGAAGGAGAAGGGCAGTAATTGCTACAGCTCATACAAATAGTGGTATACGGTCAAATGTAATCCCTGCCGATCGTATATTGATTACTGTAGAGATAAAATTTACGGCTCCTAGGATTGATGAGATACCTGCTAGGTGTAGGCTGAAGATAGCAAGGTCTACAGATGATCCTCTGTGAGCTATATTAGCTGAGAGGGGAGGATAGACAGTTCATCCTGTTCCTGCTCCGTTTTCAACAATTCTTCTTATTAAAAGTAATGACAGGGAAGGTGGTAATAATCAGAATCTTATGTTGTTTATTCGTGGGAAGGCTATATCGGGGGCTCCTAGTATTAATGGAACTAATCAATTTCCGAATCCTCCAATTATGATTGGTATAACCATGAAGAAAATTATGATGAAGGCGTGTGCAGTTACAATTACGTTATAAATTTGATCGTTTCCGATTAGGGATCCAGGGTTACCTAGTTCGGCTCGAATCAATAATCTTAGTGATGTGCCTAGTATTCCAGCTCATGCTCCGAATAGGAAGTAGAGAGTTCCAATGTCTTTATGGTTTGTAGAAAATAATCATTTGTTCAGTGAGGTGGCTGAGTTTAAGCGATAAATTGTAAATTTATTTACGGATTTGATCCTCTTGCTAGGTCTTGTATTCAATTAATGATTTCGAATTGCAAATTCGAAGGTGAATTTAATTTCTAAGGCTTAAAGGGGTAAGCCTTTAATGGCAACTTTGAAGGTTGCTAGTTTGTTTAACTTAAATCCTTAATTTAGAATAATCTTGGTTTAAGTTGTATTAAACATTATTGTTACGAATACTAGTCTTGAGATAGCTACAAAGTTTATTATCGATAGGATGTTTCTGTTAAATCATAGATTGGTTTGTGATCATCCTTGTTCATTGATGTTTATTAAGATCGTGGAGAGTGAGATTCGTATGTATATGAAAATTGTGATTAGAGTTATAACGATTATTACAATTGGTAGCATAATTATTTCGTTTATTACTAGGGCCTGAATAGTTAATCATTTAGGGAGAAACCCTAGAAAGGGGGGAATTCCACTCAGGGATAAGAAGTTTAGTACAAATCATATCTTTGTTATAGGGTTTTCGTTTATTGATTGATATAAATGGTTTAAGAAGAAGATCTTTATTTTGTTTATAATTATGGCCAAATTAATAGTGATTACTCTATAGATTAGAAAATAATATAGTCAAATAGTTTCTATAATCATTATTGATCTCAGTATTCATCCTATATGGTTAATTGATGAATAAGCCAGAATTTTCCGTATTCTAATTTGGTTTACACCTATAATTCCTCTTACTACCATTGATCTGATGATCACGGTTGTTATGAATAGATTAAAGGTTACGTTGTATATCAGTAGTACTATTGGAGCAATTTTTTGTCAGGTCAGGATTAGTAAGCAATTTATTCAATCTAGTCCCTCTATTACTTCAGGAAATCAAAAATGGAATGGGGCGGTTCCTATTTTGGTAACTAAAGCAGAGTTCATTATTAGTAAAAATATCGATTGAATATTAATTTGTCTTGTCATCTGGGTTTTGTTTATTAACAAAATTATTGAGGCTATGATGATTGTGGATGCAATAGCCTGAACAATAAAATATTTGATGGCTGACTCGGAGGATAAAATACTTTTCGTTCTCTGTATTAGGGGCATAATAGAGAGAAGATTGATTTCTAAACCGAGTCATATTCCTAGTCATGAATAGGATGAGATTGATACCAGGGTTCTTGAGAAGATTAAAGTTAGGAACAGTAGTTTGTATATTTTGCTTATTAAAAAGAAAAGATCAACTTTATATTCGGGGTATGAACCCAACAGCTTTATTTAGCTTATCTTTTTACGTTTTAGTATAGGATGTACGTAAGATTTTGATTCTTAAAGTGTCGGTTTAACCCCCTCAGATGTAATGAAGGTAAGAAATTACATAATTTATTCTATCAAAATAACCCTTTTTTTCAGGCACTTCATT